CAGATCTTGATTTTTCATATATAAATGTAATTAAAGTATCTCCTTCGTACAGGATTTCCCCATAATGGCCATGAACAGTTGCTCCTGGAGTGGCCAAATAAGGCTTAGCTGATCGTATTACTACAGAGTCAACTTGAACAAGTATAACTTGACCCGATTTTAGGTGTGGTGCATTTTTGGCTATACATATATTTTCACAAATAAACTGCCCAAGACTCATTATTGTAGATGTTTCTTGGCAATAATTGGGATGGAGAAAATACCAATTCCAATTGAAAATAATGTTAATATATAAGGAGGGGTTATAAATTTTCTCATTTTCATCCATTAAATAATATTTAATTACTTGAAAAGTCTGTTTTAAATTGTAAAATTGCAAATAGTTCTTTTTCAAAATCTGATTATGAGTTAGTAAATGGAAAAAAGAATAAACATTCGCAATTAGAAAGGCTGTTCCTAAAGGACCCAGCGAATTCTTGATTGGAATTATAGGATCTTTTGTAATTTTAATTGATTTTTTTATCCCATTGTGATATTTTACATCGTTGAATGGACCCAGTCGAAAACAATTGAATGATGACAAAATGATGAATGGCTGGAATCCTGTATTTTTATTCAACAACATATGAATAGTTCTTTCATTTTGATTAAGGGGTTGTTGAATTCTTGCCTTGGAATAAATGGAAGAAAACGGATTGATATTGGTACAATCTGATGCATTATCAGAGAACAATCCTGAGCCCGATGGATCATTCCTTTTACCAATATATGAAATAGTGGATTTTACCAAGTCGATTCTTAGGAAATGTCGAATCAAACTATTTGCCCTTATTTCAACAAAGGAAGCACGGGCTTCTTGACTCGAAGAACTTTTTTTGTCTTGGTCCCAATTCAATACTAAACAAGTCCGAACTAATTGAATATGAATATTTGTATTAGAAATTCCTCGAATTGGTTTACCATTTCCATAAAGGATATAATTGACAATTCGAAGTTGCACATTATCCCTTTCCTGCAACAGATCGGGGGGGAAAAGCGTTGCTAAAGTTATACCGTCCGTTATTTCATATGTGACGACAGGCCGAACCAAAACAAAATACTTTTTCTTGCTAGGTGTGATCCGTTGAACATAGATCCAATTTTTCCATTTTTTGGATTCCTTGGACTTTTGTTTTGCTGTTTCTGGTGGTATTAAAACGCCGCTATGTCGGGATATCTTATCTGTCTCGCCAGGAAAATGGATATCTCCAGAAAAGATTTTAAGTTCAATTCTTTTTTTTTTTCTCTCAACTCGTACCAACCCGCCTACTCGGCTTCTTATATTTAAAGTAATTTGGGTATCTACCCCAATGATACTATTGTTCCGGACCATTATGGAAGAAGATCCGGTTAAGATATGCACTTCCTCGGGAATGAAAAAAAACCGATCGACTTTCATTTGGTATTTTGGCCTAAATTCCTTACCTCCTCGATACTCAATCAAATCCTCTTTTTTGACGATTGAATGCATTTCTAGAGTCCCATATTTTGTAATGCCCGAACTCTTTCTTCTGTATCGAGGGTCGTCGAAATAAGCAAGAATACTATTTCTACGGAAAATACCAGTAATGGGGATTTCAATCGAGATACCTGAAGAGGGCATTAGTTCGTTCTCGCGTTCTTGAATCGATTGCAGTGGAATCATGAATCGATTTCTTCGCTTCTTTGACAATAAATGAGAATTCTGGTATAGAATAGTCGAATCTATGAGATTACAACAACCAGTAGATATAATTTGACTAAGGTCTGAATAATCCGGAATCTTATCTTCTTTTTTACCCGAAAAATCCGAAGAAAAGAATTTTTGTCTCGATTGATGATCCGTTCCTGAGAGATTCCAAGTAGATCCTCTCTTGACATTGAGAGAACGAGAATGCGCACTCATTTGATCTTGATCCTTGTGGATCGAAAGTGAGACTAGACTAGATCTGCACGGACCTCCTAATAATATCCATAAATGACTTGTTTTTGGTAATAAATGAACATTACCGTATGTAAATTCGGGTGCATGATACACATCTGTGCTCCAGTGCATTTCTCCATCTGAGTCAGAATAAATATGTTTTCGAACCTTCTCTTTAAAATTCAAAGTGGATGTTCCTGCGCGAATCTCAGCAATCACTTGTTCTGATTCTACATATTGATCGTTTTGAACTAAAAGAAAACTTTGGGGTGGAATATTTACATTATGTCGAATATCTTCACTCTCAATAGTTACATACAGGTTTATAGAACATAGAAATGCGGGATGTCCATGGCGTGTACGTGTCGGATGAACCAAATCCTCATTGAATTTTATTTTTCCATTAGAAGGGGCTCGCACATGTTCTGCAGTACCCCCCGTGAATACTCCGCCGGTATGAAAAGTTCTTAATGTTAATTGAGTACCCGGTTCTCCAATCGATTGGCCCGCAATAATACCTACAGCTTCTCCCAATTCAACTAGGTCGCCATGAGTAGG